TGTGTATTATCAACGATTTCAACAGAGGGTGGTAAAATGATGTCTTGAGCGGTTACATATCCAGGACCTTTGAAACAAATAGACGCGTTTCGAGTTCCATACAGATTACTTCTCAATACAATTTCTTTCAAATTCATTAAAATTTCATGTACTGATTCTTGAATACCTATTATGGTAGAATATTCATGTGGTATTTTCTCTGATTTTGCGCGTGTGATACACGTTCCCTCTATTTCTCCGAGTAAAACTCTTCGCATTGCAATGCCTATTGTATCGGCTTGGCCTTTCATAAGTGGAGACAGAATAAAGCGTCCATAATAAAGACGTTTACTGTCTATTCTTGATTCAACACACTTCCATTGTAGTGTCCGAGTAGATACTCTTATTTTCTCTCGAACCATAGTAATCTATTTTTTATTTTGATCAAATCCTTGACTTGTTTATTTCTCTTGAAATCCTTTCCATGTTTATTTTTAGTTTTACACACGTCTTTTTTTAGGAGACCTACACCCATTATGTGGCATAGGGGTTACATCTCGTATAAAATTTAATAGTATACCACTTCTACGAATAGCTCTTAATGCCGCATCTCTTCCCATACCGGGACCTTTTATCATCACTTCTGCTCTTTGCATGCCTTGATCTGCTACTGTTCTGATAGCATTTCCTGCTGCGGTTTGAGCGGCAAAGGGTGTCCCCCTTCGTGTGCCTTTGAATCCACAAGTACCGGCGGAGGACCAAGAAATCACCCGACCTCGTACATCTGTAACAGTCACAATAGTATTGTTGAAACTAGCTTGCACATGAATAACTCCTTTTGGTATTTTACGAGTATGCTTACGCGAACTAATGCGCCCATTTTTACGCGAACTCATTTTAGGTATAGGTTTTGCCATATTTAATTATTTCATCAAAAGAAGTCCAAGATATATGGTATGGATATATCCATTTCATGTCAAAAACGGATCCTTTAATTTTTTTTTTAACTAGTTTATAACTAGAATTAATATTCGATTTTTCTATATTATATATTTTTTATTTATTATATATTTTTTATTTTCTATTTTTTTAGAAACCTTTGTTTGTGAAAATATTATCCTTGTCTTTGTTTATGTCTTGGATTGGAACAAATTACTATAATTCGCCCCCGTCTTCGAATCAATCGACATTTTTCACAAATTTTACGAACGGAGGCCCTTATTTTCATATTTCTCATTCCTTATTAATAAGTTAATCCAAAAATTTTGGAAGAAAATAAGGTTTCCTTACATTTGGAACTGCTAATTGTAGCCCTCCCTGCAAAAATAATAAAGAAACTTGAAACATACCCAAGGGAAGTGATTTATTTAGTAATTAAATCTTCGTGAATCCCCTATTTTATTCCAGTTAAACCCGCTTCGCGTATTCACCCTTGTATATAAGAGGGTGGGAAGTGATATTCTAAATTTTTGTTTTCGCTCTTTCTTTTTTACAAAAAAAATGGATAGAAATTTCTCATATAATTCGGATGTTAGAAAGATTACCATATATAACATAAAACTTCTCCACCTATTCTTTCTAATCGAGCCTCTCGATCTGTCATTATACCTCTAGAGGTTGAAAGAATTACAATCCCCATGCCCCCTAAAATTCGGGGGATTCGTTGATAATTATAATATACTCGTAGACCGGGTGTACTGATCCTTTTTAAGTTTAAAAAATTTTTATATGATCCTTTCCTATTTCTTCTGTACCGTAGAGTTAAAACTAAAAAATATTTGTCGTTTTCTATATGTTTTCTGACGTTTTCGACAAAACCCTCTCGTAAAAGTATTTTTACAGTGTTTTCTGTGATGTTAGTAAATGGTATTTGAACCATTCCTTTTTTATTCATATCAGCATTTCGTATATAGGTTATTATATCAGCGATGGTATCCTTACCCATAGTAAAAGAAAATAATTGTTGTCCCTTACTTTCTATATAATCAACATGCTCCTTTTTCGATTTATTATTCTCTTTTTATTTTCTATTTCTATCTTTTTATTGGATTTTATATATATTCTTTTTTATCATTATTATATATATATTTATATTTAATTTTTGTAGGTTATCTAGTATTAATTGGAAATATATCTGAAATATATCTGAAATATAATTGCTACTTCTAATACTTAATAATAAAAATTCCAAAAGGGATATATGTGAGATAAACTAGATTAATTAATCCATTTTTTTCACAAAATAATGTATCCATATTATGGTTTCGTCTTATAATACCTCAGGTGCTAATGAAACTATTTTTGTGAAATTTAACTGTCTTAATTCCCGAGCGATTGCGCAAAAGATTCGAGTTCCTTTTGGATTTCCTTCTTGATCAATGACAACTGCAGCATTATCATCATACTGAATTATTATACCGTTGCTGCGTTTGAGTTCTTTACAAGTACGTACAATTACAGCTCTGATCACTTCTGATCTTTCTAAGTTCGTATTTGGTACTGCTTCTTTGATTACAGCAACAACAATGTCACCAATATAAGCATATCGTCGATTACTAGCTCCTAGGATTCGAATACACATCAATTCGCGTGCTCCGCTGTTATCAGCTACATTCAAATGAGTTTGGGGTTGAATCATATCATTTTTTTGTTCTTTCAGTCCAAAGATTGAGGTTATAATATTCGGTGTTCAAAAAAGGGAATCTACAATTGCATTTTTTTGTTTTCATCTTTAATAAAGACCTCTTTCCTTTGATTCTAATTATTATCTTGAATTATTATCCTGAAATAATGAATTGAGTTCGTATAGGCATTTTGGATGCTGCTATTGAAATAGCTTTTCTTGCTATATTTTCTGGGACCCCGCCCATTTCATACAGTATTTTCTTAGGTTTAACAACAGCTACCCAATATTCGGGAGATCCCTTTCCCGAACCCATGCGTGTTTCAGTAGGTCTTACTGTAACTGGTTTGTCTGGAAATATGCGTACCCATATTTGTCCTCCTCGGCGAACATTTCGTGACATTGCTCGCCGTCCCGCTTCTATTTGTCGAGATGTTATCCAAGCGGGCTCAAGTGCCTGAAGAGCATATCTTCCGAAACAAATATGATTACCTCGATAAGATATTCCTTTCATTCTTCCTCTATGTTGTTTACGAAATCTGGTTCTTTGGGGGTTATAATTGATGGTTGTTTCTCAATTCCATCTCTATTACAGAACCGTACATGAGATTTTCACCTCATACGGCTCCTCGCAAATGGAGCAATTCTATATATAAATAGATTTAATCGATACAATAATATGCACTAATATTCATATGCTTAATCAATAATCAAATCGCGGGATTTTTTGATATTTCATAGAATCTATCGGTCTATTCCAAATTTTTATATCTTGTTATATTACTAAATATTTTTCTAATTAAATTATAGGATTGGCGAAAATAAAAAAAAATTAAATAAAATCCAAATTATCGCGGGCGGATATTTACTCTTTTATTATCAAATTCAAATGTAATGTAGGGCACAACTCCTAAAAAATGAATTGCTTTTTGGTTTCTTCCGCCATCCCACCTAATGAATCATTAAGATTTGTTTTTAAAAAAATCTTAAGTATTTGCAAGTTTCATCGTTCCCGCCGCTTCTCGATTAATGGTTAGGTCTGAATTCTACAACGGAGCTCTCTCATATCTAATAGTAAGATTTTTTATTTTTTCTTGAATCAATCTTCTCAGTTTTTATTGATTCAGAGCTCTTAATGTTCCGAATAGATTAATATATATGCATATATATATCAATTAATTTATATTGATGCTTTATTACATTACCTTTTTTGAGATGACCCATAGACCTTTACATATTAGAATTCTATATCATTTATATATATTTCTCTCTTTCTTTCACCCCTTCATTTATCCGTATATTCTTATTGCTTTACAACTAATAATATGATTTTTTAAAGTTGCACAATATTTCAGTTGATATAATAATATTAATATATATATATATCCTTTATTTATATTTTTTGTTTTGACTAATTCTTTAGATCTAGATAATCCGAAGCGGTGAATTGGTTATTAGTTCTTTTTAATTAATTTATACCATGAATCGGTTTTTTTGTTAAATTGGAACTGTTCTAAAAAAACTAACGAGTCGCACACTAAGCATAGCAATACAAAAAAATATCAAATGATTTATTTGATTTTTTGGTCGATTCAATCTTATAAAATTGATAATTTTGGGGGAATAAAAATGAAGTAATTTTTAATTTTTTGTTTTATTTAAAATAAATATGGCACATTGAAGATAAAGAAAAATATTTTATTCTTTGTTTAGAAATATCCAAACTTTGATCCCTAAAACCCCATAAATAGTTCGAACTGTATAACAACAATAATCAATTTTAGCTCGAATGGTTTGTAGAGGAACCCTACCTTCTCTTATCCACTCAACACGTGCAATTTCTTTTCCGTCGATACGTCCTGCAATTTGTACTTGAACTCCTTTTGTACCCGCTTGTTCAGTTAATTCAATTGCTTTTTTCATTGCTTTACGAAACGAAACTCTATTTTTTAATTGTCCTGCTATAAATTCTGCAAGAATATTAGGGTGTTTATAAGCATTTGCAATTTTTGCAATAGCAATGTTTAGTTTTCGATTCACACAATTCAGTTTTTTTTGCATATACGTCTGTAATTCTTCTATTTTTTGAGGCTTACTTTCTATTAATAATTTTGGAAATCCCATATATATTATGACTTGAATCAGATCGATTCTTTTTTGAATCTTTATCTGTCCAATTCCCTCGACACCGGAAGATACTTTTATATTTTTTTGTATATAATTTTGGATACAATCTCGTATTTTTTTATCTTCTTGTATATTCTCGGAATAATTTCTTGGTTGTGCAAACCAAAGAGAATCATGACTCTGAGTTGTACCAAGTCTGAAACCAAGCGGATTTATTTTTTGTCCCATAATTCCCCACTACTATACATAAAATGATCTGTTTTATTTGTGT